TTATAGTGAAAGGAGTTGGAAAGAGGTTATTAAAAATAGATTACCGAGAGAGATAGGTAAAAGAAATTTCCATCCAAGATTTAATAGTTGGTCTATTCTTAGTCTAGGCAAAGTCCATCTTGTTGCGATAGAAATGAACAAAAACAAATAAGTTTTAGCCAATGTAATAAAGATACCAATTGTTGTTACAAAGATTTCACCTACTTTATTTATTTCAAAAAACTCAAAAAAGAATCTGTATGGAATAGGGATATTCCAACCGCCCAAATAAAGAACTGTTACAAATAATGAAGAAACTAATAAGTTTAAATAAGAAGCAACATAAAATAAACCAAATTTAATACCGGAATATTCGGTTTGATAACCTGCTACTAATTCTTCTTCTGCTTCTGGTAAATCAAAAGGTAATCGCTCACATTCTGCTAGGGAAGAAATTAAAAAAATGATAAACCCTATAGGTTGACGCCATAAATTCCAACCCCAAAAACCATATTTTGATTGTGCCTCAACTATATCAACTGTACTTGGACTATTAGATAATCCTAGTCGGTGATAACATTACTGTTTCCATCGCTATTACAAAACCGTACATGAGATTTTCATCTCATACGGCTCCTCGAATTAAAAGCCCTAAAAAAATTTAGGGACCAAATCGTATTATTTATCTTGTTATCTTAAAATAAAACTATTTGTAGGATATATATAGAGAGAAAAAAATATATCGAATGTTCCTAAATTCGACCAATGAAATTCTGTCTGTTAGAATACTAAAAAAAAAGTACTTCTGAATTGATCTCTTTTTTTAAGAATTTGAATTTTTCTTTCTTGAGTAATAATTTGAATCTCTCAATAAAATACTCCTTGTATTCCTTGTATAATATATAAATACTATAGAAATATTCTAAATATTTCTATTTCTTTCTATTTCAATTTATCTTTATCGTTTTCAATTATGAAAAAGAATTAGATATTCCATTAGTTCGTAAATTATGATACGAATTCCATCTTTAGAAATATGGATGTAGAAAAGAAAGAATAAAAAAGATCTTTTTTATTCTTCTTTTTTATTATATTGTAATTCTATTTTTTTTCTTCCTAATTCTTCTTTCTAAAAAAAAAGGAAAAGATTATCTCGTTCCTGCTAGTTATTTCTTTAACTGGTGGGGGTGAGGGGAGAGAACATACTCTGGATCGGAATTCTAAGGAGTACTGCCTGATCATTTCTACTAATTTAAAGCCCCAATTCAATTAATATTCTATTTATACAAAAATACTTTTATTTATACAAAAATACTTTTTTTGATAACTTAAGTAATCTTTATTACTAATCCTTTGTGTATTTTGGTGTTCCTAACCACCCTTCGTTTTTGCTCAATCATTTATTAGTATTTTTGTAATATATATAAATGTTAATAAAAACTTAATATCAATAAGATTGATCTTTTGAGCCCGCTTCAAGTCAGGATGACTAATCAACCAATCTTGGGACAAAGAATCTCGTCTTCTTATCTTTCTTTATTTCTGTTTTACTTTTGTACATAGGAACTGAGTCTTAATTTTTTTACTGCAAATTGAGCTGCTGTTTTCTTTCACTCATATAACTATAAAATTGAACTCATTAACTTAAAAAGATGAATAAAAAAATGAGGATATCTATTCATTTTGCCTTCTAAAAAAAAAGGAATTAAAAAAAAAAAGAATAGTGAAAGGTTTTTGTTTTAACGAATCACACGTAGAGATATAGATAATACACAGAGAGTTAATGGTATTTCATAACTAATCGATTGAGCAGCAGCTCGTAGACCACCTAAAAAGGAATATTTATTATTTGATCCATATCCTGACATAAGAAGTCCAATGGGAGTAATACTTGAAATGGCAATCCATAAAAAAACACCAATATTTAGATCAGCTAAAACTAGGCGATAGCCAAAAGGAATTACTGAATAGCTTAATAGAGTTGATATAACTGCTATCGAAGGTCCAATGCTGAATAAACGAGTATCTCCTCTAGATGGAAAAAGATTCTCTTTGAAAAGTAGTTTTGTTCCATCCGCTAGAGCTTGAAGAACCCCCCAAGGGCCAGCATATTCAGGGCCAATACGTTGTTGTATTCCTGCAGATATTTCTCTTTCTAACCAAACAATTACTAATATGCCTATCGTGATTCCTAATACAAGAGTAAAAATAAGGACAAGCATCCATAGAATTCCATAAACTTCTTCAAATCGGAACTCAAATCTGAAAAAAGAATTAATAGCTTGTACTTCTGTTATATCAATTATCATTTCAACGATCAACTTCTCCCATAATGATATCTATGCTACCTAGTATTGTCATAATATCAGCCAACTTCATTTTTTTAACTAATTGAGGAAGAATTTGCAAATTAATAAAACCTGGTGGACGAATTTTCCATCTCCAAGGAAAATCGCTCTGATCCCCGATCAAAAAAATTCCCAATTCTCCTTTTGGGGCTTCGACTCTCACATAAAGTTCTTGTTTTGGCAATTCAAAAGTAGGAGAAGTTTTTTTACTAATAAATCGATATTCAAAATCATTCAATTCCGAATTCCTTTCTCTATCAAAACATCGAATTTCTAAATTTTCATAGGGTCCCCCTGGAATTCCTTCCAAAGCCTGTTGAATAATTTTTATGGATTCCGACATTTCACCAATTCGGACTAAATAACGAGCTAATGAATCTCCTTCTTTTTGCCATTGGATTTTCCAATCAAATTCGTCGTAACACTCATAATGATCAACTTTACGAAGATCCCATTGTACTCCGGAAGCTCGTAGCATTGGTCCTGATAAACCCCAATTTATTGCTTGCTCTGCACAAAGAATACCTACTCCTTCAACTCGTTCTAAAAAAATAGAATTTCGCGTAATAAGTTTTTGATATTCACCAATTCTTCTTAAAAAATAATCACAGAAATCCAAACATTTATCTATCCAGCCATAAGGTAGATCAGCCGCTACCCCTCCGATACGAAAAAAATTATGCATCATTCTCATACCAGTGACAGCTTCGAATAAATCATATATTAACTCTCTTTCTCTAAAAATATAGAAGAAAGGAGTCTGCGCGCCAATATCTGCCATAAAAGGGCCAAGCCATAAGAGATGAGAAGCTATACGACTCAACTCCAACATAAGTATTCTGATATAACTGGCTCTTTTAGGTACTTGAATATTTCCTAACTGTTCTGGCCCATTTACTGTTATTGCTTCTGTGAACATAGTAGCTAAATAATCCCAACGTGTTACATAAGGCAAATATTGTATAATTGTTCGATTTTCCGCAATTTTTTCCATCCCTCTGTGTAAATAACCTAGTATTGGTTCACAGTTAATAACATCTTCACCGTCTAGAGTAAGGATAAGTCGAAGAACGCCATGCATTGATGGGTGGTGAGGACCCATATTGACTATCATAAGGTCTTCTCTTGTAGCTGGTACATTCATAGAGGTTTCCTCGATTCATTCTTCTTCATTCTTCCATGAATTACTGAAAACGAAAAGAAATTCATCAAAATTCAAGATCTAATAAATCAAATAATTCAAAAAAAAAAAAAGACTCTTCAGACTAACTAACAAGTTTTTAACTCCCGAATATCCAATCGGTTAATTAATTTTTTATAACGTACTTTATTTTTCTTTGCCAAATAAGACAACAGCCGTTGGCGTTTTCCTAGAATTTTCCGTAAACCCTTCTGAGATAAATAATCTTTTCTATGTAGTTTCAAGTGGGAAGTAAGTCGTTGTATCTTATTAGTGAAACTTACTATTTGAAATTCAACGGATCCTTTGTTTTCTTCTTGTGAAATAATTGAAATGAATGATTTTTTTACCATAAAAAAATGAGATCCTTTCCTCCCCTTATTTTTAATATTTTTATTGATCAGTAATAATAAATGTAAAAAAAACTCCATTAATTAATTTATCTAATTGATACGTGATTCAATTCCACGTATCAGAATAGAAAAAAATGTAAAAAAAAATGTAAAAAAAAATGCATGTGTCTATCTCTTTTTTTTCATATACTCGATCAGGCATGCTATGGGATATATATGAAAAAAAAACTTACTGAATTTTCAATTTTGGATATATATGTATCCTTAACATACTGAAACGACTAGCATTATTGGTATCAAACCAATAGCGATTCATACAAGCTAAATCTTCTAATCGAAAATTTGGCCAAAGAAAAAGTTTTAGTTTAATCTGTTTATTTTTATCTTTATCAAAATGTTTGTTTTTAACCAAAATGTGCTCGCAGTCTTTTTCTTTTTTCTTATTCTTATTAAGATTGAGAATTTCTTTATTTATATTAATTTCATTTCTATTTTTTGGATTAAAAGAAATTAGAATTCTCAATTCTCTACGACGTTTAGGAGTTAAAATATTTTCAGGAACAATTAAATCATAATCATTCTTGTTTCTGTTTCCAGTTATACTTCGATATCTTTTACTAAATTCGATAAAAATTTTTTTATTAACATAGTTCTTTTTTCTATATCTTTGATTAATTTGTTGTTTACTCTTATAAACCAATAAAATATTTATGGTTTGATACATAATAAAATGGCCGTCGTTGTTTACCGATAGACGGACTGGTTCGATAATCAATATTCCCTTTTTCCGCATTTGTGTAAGAGTTAAATCCTTCTGAATTCTCACAATATCCAGGCTCATTTCTCCCTTTTGAATAGAAGATATAAGAATTTCTCGTGGATTTGTCAGCCTAAGCAGGAGACAATATACTTTTATATTATTGATTATTTTTTTATTTAAAAAATTATCCCATCTTAATTGATAACGTAAATATCTTTTTAAGAAGAAATTAAGCTCTGCTTCTGTATTACTTTTTGATTTTTTTTTCTTTCCACTTTCTGATTCCACATAATCTTCTTGAACATCTTTTTTTTGATTTTGGAAAACTGATTGAAGATAGACTTGGTCCTCGAGTTTTTTTTCTTCGTAGTTTCGATTCTTTAATTCAATAGATTTTTTTTCATTTAATGATATTGGTATAAAAAGATTGTCATTTTTTTTTTTTTTTTTATTTTCACTAACAATTTCATTTGAAAGAATTAATTTGATTGGTATGACCCATGGCTTTATCTTATATGTGTTGTAAAGTATCACAAATTTTCGAAAGAACCAAAGTTCTAAATTTGATACGGGACGATTTAATATTTTTTCATTCATTCCCATCCAATCAATTTTTTTTTTTTTTTGATCGGATGAATTGACTTCTTGATTTTGGTGAATCGTAAAAAAAAAAAGACTTTTCTTATCAATTTTATCAATTATTTGATACTTATTAGTTTTAGTTACTTTTTTACTTTTTTTTTCATGTTTGGTTCCGGTAAAAATCCAGGATTCCATATCGACTTTTTTTCTAAGACAAAAATGGAGAATTCTCCAATCAAAATATTTTCTATTTTTGTTTTTCTTCATATTGATAATATTATCTTCTGTTAAATAATTATTAATAGGGATATTCTTAAATATATCAAAGAATTTGCTTTTATCTGTGTTGTAATTATAAGAAATCTTTTGTTTAGTATTTATTTGTAATGATGATCTAGAAGCATAAACATATAAGCTTTTTTTCTCTTCATAATTAATAAATTTATATAAAAAAAGATTATATCTAGAGTGCTTTTTAAAATTCTCTTTTTGATTCGAAAATGAATTTGTTTCAAAATTGTTTTGTTTGTCATAATGAATTAATTGATTTTTTTTATATAAATTTAAATTCCATTTGTTTAAATCTTTATTTTGAAACATAACCATAGGGTGTTGATTGATTTTATTTCGCCATTTTTTTGGTATTAATCTAGACCATCGAATCTGAGATAAATCATATTTATATTCATAATGATTCCTTAACCAGGTTTTCCATTGATTTATTATAGAATTTCGAAAATTTTTATCTTTTAATTTGGAAGAAAAAAAACCTTTTGCTTCAAAATCATTTTTTATTTCATTCTTAAGAAAAAGAGATGTTCCGAAATATTGAAGGGAAGATCTTAACTTATATGAGTTAATAACTTCGTTTTGTGATAATTTATAAAATACATATGCTTGTGATAAGAAGGATACGTCACAAAAAATCTGCGAATTCTTTTTAATAACGTTAATATTATTATTAAATAACTTTTTTTTAATTGAAATAAAGCGAATTGTATTTTGATTTGTTTTATTAATTTTTTTGTGATTTTTTTCGTTATTGTAAATGTATTTCTTAATTCTTGTTGAATCAAGAAAAAGATGTACATTGATTCTCGGAATATTAATGATATCTAGAAAGATATCTATGTATATTCTTTCAATCAAAATTTTTATAAAAAAATGTGATTTATGTACTAATCGAGAATTTTTTCTTTTTAATGTCTGTGAAATATTTTTTAATGATTTTAATTTATTATTATTATAACTTCTTTTTTTAGGACTAATATTTCTTTCTGAAAGTATAAATCCTTTTTTCTTTTCTTTTGTAATTTTTTCCATTTGATTTCTTATTGTACTTGTTCTAAGAATCAGATCCTTCATCTTTTTTTCCATCAATGAATAATTTGTCCAATCTATAGATTGAGTTTGGGTAGAAAATTTATGAATCGTTTGATTATTGATTATCGAATCTTTTTTGTTTTTAGTTTCATTCAATTCGTATACTTCTCTAAATCCAAAAAAAAGAATTGGATTCTTTTTTACTTTGAATTTTTTTTTTATTTTTTCTTTTAAATTTGTTATAACTAGAAAACAATTCTTTTTCAACTTTCTTTTTTTTTTTTCGAGTTTTTTAAAAATCGGTTCAAAAATTGAAAGTTGTTTTTGTTTTTTGGGAGAACCGAAAGGTAATTCCGCTTCCATTCCAAAAACTGTTAAAAAACAAAAATCTTTTTTTTGCACTTTTTTTTTTTTTTCTTTATGAGGAAATTTTTTCTTAGATTTAGATCGGTGCCAAAGTTTTAAACGAAAAGGAAATAGAATCTTTATTTGAATACCGTCTGTTAACCAATTTTTCGGAAATTCTGTTTCTGATAATTGAACTCCATTATAGGTACATTTAATATGCATTTCTCTATTCCAATTCTTTAAATCCTCGGACCATTCCGGGAATTGAAATAATAGTATACGAATGATATTTTTAGCTATTATTAATGAGGGTAATAGAATATATTTTCTAAAAATCGATTGGGTTACTAAAACACAACCTCTTATTACTTGAGCAAATAGAATGCTATCCCAAATTTCGGCTATTTCTATCCGGGTTTTTTCCTCTCTTTTCTCTTCGTACTTTTTGTATTCTTCTTTTTTTTTACTTTCTTTTTTTTTTTCCTCTATATCTATATCTATATAAGTAGAATCTGAAGTTGTGAATTCTACATTTTTATACACCCAATTTTTAAACATTATTTTCAACAGTTCAGAAATATCAAAAAAAAAAAGGGATTTGTCTATTCTGTCTAAAAAAAGAGGGGA